GCATGTTAAATGCACCTATAATGGTATTCAATTATCCGAAACAGAATTTCCGTACAACTGGTTAACAGACGGTATTCAAATAAAGATCCTATTTCCTTTTTCCCTAAAATCCCGGCGCAGATCTAAGCTACAATCCCTTCATAAGGATTCATTGAAAAAAATAAAAGGACAAGAAAGTGATTTTTGTTTTTTAACAGTTTTGGGAATGGAAACTGAATTTCCTTTTGGTTCTCCCCGAAAACAACGTTCATTTTTTGAACCCGTTTTGCAAGAATTCAAAAAAAAAATTAGAAAATGGAAAACCAAGTCTTTTATAGTTTTAAGAATTTTAAAAGAAAGAACAAAAATTTTCCAAAAAGTGGCAAAAGAAACAAACAAATGGGTCATCAAAAGCATTCGATTTCTAAAAGGAAGAATAAAAAAACTTTCAAAAAGAAAGCCAATTCAATTAGTTATATTGGGAGAAACGAGAGAAATAGAGGATTTGGGTGAAATTAAAAAAGATTCGATAACAATAATCGGGAATCATACGATTAACGAATTGTCTATTCAAATTCGATCTATGCATTGGACAAATTTCTCACTAACAGAAAAACAAATGAAAGATCTAAGTAATAGAACAAACATAATCAGAAACCAAATAGAAAAAATTACAAAAGAGAAGAAAAAAGGATTGCTAACTCAAGAAATAAATATTAGTTCTACCAAAATAAGTTATCGTGCTAAAATATTAGAATCATCAAAAAAGATTTGGCAGATCTTAAAAAGAAGAAATACTCGATTAATCCGTAAATCATATTTTTTTATAAAATTTTTGATTGAAAGGGTATACATAAACTTTTTTTTATCTATACTTAATATTCCAAGAATGAATGCAAAATTTTTTTTTGAATCAACAAAAAAAATTCAAATTCAAAATGTCCACAATAATAATAATGAAGCAAATCAGGAAAAAATTAATAAACCAACTAAAAATACAATTCACTTTCTTTCGACTCTAAAAAAATCACTTTATAAGATTAGTAATAATAATAAGAATTCAAAGATTTTTTGGGATTTATCTTCTTTCTCACAATCACAAGCATATGTATTTTACAAATTATCACAAACCCAAGTTATTAACTTTTCTAATTTAAGATCTGTCCTTCAATATCACGGAACATCTCTTTTTCTTAAGAATGAACTAAAAGATTGTTTTGAAAAAAAAGGAATATTTCAGTACGAATTAAGACATAAACCTTTTTGGAAGTTTGGAATGAATGAATGGAAAACCTGGTTAAGTAGTCATTATCAATACGATTTACCTAGGATTAGATGGACTAAATTAGTACCACAAAAATGGCGAAATCGAGCGAATCAAGACTGTATGACTCAAAATAAAGATTTAAACAAAAAAGATTCATATGAAAAAAACAGATTAACTCATTACCAAAAAGAAAAACAAAATCTTTTTGAAGCGGACCCATTACAGAATCAAAAATCAAATTTTCAAAAATACTATAGATATGATCTTTTATCATATAAATCTATTAATTATGACGATAAGAAAGACTCGTCTATTGATAGATCACTAGTCCAAGAAAGTTTTTATAATTACAACATAGGGAAAGGAAAATTTTTTGGTATGCTGGGAAGTATCCCTATCAATAATTATCTAGGGGAAGACGATATTATGGATATAGATAAAATTTCGAATAGAAAATATTTTGATTGGAGAATTTTCTATTTTTGTCTTAGAAATAAGATCGATATTCAATCCTGGGTTGATATGGATACTGGTACCAACAGTAATCAAAATACTAAGATTGGGGCGGATAATTATCAAATAATTGATGAAATTACTAAGAAAGGTCTTTTTTATTTTACAATTCATCAAAATGAAGAAATTAACCCATCCAATCAAAAAGAGTTCGTTTTTGATTGGATGGGAATGAATAACAAAATACTAAATAGTCTTATATCAAATTGGGAGCTTTGGTTCTTCCCAGAATTTGTGCTACTTTTTAATGCATATAAAACGAAACCATGGATCATACCAATCAAATTACTTCTTTCCGATTTTAATGGAAATGCAAATGGTAATAAAAAGAGAACTATAAAGAAAAAGGAATATCTTTTTATATCATCGAATAAAAAAAAATATCTTGAATTAGACAATGGAAGTCAAGAAGAAAAAAAAACCACAAGCCAAGGAAATCCGAGATCAGATGCACAAAACCAAGTAAGTCTTGGATCAGTTCTCTCAAAGCAAGAAAAAGATGTTGAAGAAAAGTATGCGGGATCTGACATGAAAAAACGTAGAAAGAAAAAGCAATACAAGAGCAATATAGAAGCAGAGCTTGATTTCTTACTAAAAAAAGATTTTCATTTTCAGTTGAGATGGGATAATTCTTTAAATGAAAAGGTAATGAATAATATCAAAATCGGTTGTCTCCTCCTACGACTGATAAATCCAAGAGAAATTGCTATATCCTATATTCAAAGGGAAGAAATGCGTCTGGATATTTTGATGACTGAGAAGGATTTCGCTCTTACCGAATTGATGAAAAGGGGAATAGTTATTATCGAACCTGCTCGTCTGTCTGTAAAAAATGCTGGACAATTTTTTATATATCAAACCATAGGTATTTCATTGGTTCATAAGAATAAGCGCCAATTAAAATTTAATAAAAGATACCGAGAAAAAGGCTATGCTGATAAGAAATTTTTTGATGAATGGATTCCAAACCATCAACTAAGGACTGGAACTAAAGACAAAAAGCATTATGATTTGCTTGTTCCTGAAAAGATTTTATTCCCTAAACGTCGTAGAGAATTGAGAACTCTAATTTGTTTCAATTCGAAGAATAGAAATGGTATGCGTAGTTACGTTTGGGATAAAAGAAAAGATCTTGCTCGAGAAAAAAAGAAATTCATTAACGTAAAGTTCTTTCTTTGGTCCAATTATCGATTAGAAGATTTAGTTTGTATGAATCGCTATTGGTTTAATACCAATAATGGTAGTCGTTTCAGTATGGTAAGGATACATATGTACCCACGATTGAAAATTCGTTAATACTATGTTTTTCTTATCTATGCTTATGGTGTGTGGGATATATGAAAACCCAGATATTCACACATACCTTATCTTCGATTCCATTCTGATACATGATACCCATTTAATGATATCCATATCAATTAGATCTATAAATGAACCAACAGAATCGTTTTTTTTTAGGTATCAACTTTTCTCTTTTCCACAAATATAAGATACTTTTGGATCCCTAATCAAATTGCAAATTGAATTCATTTTTGGTTGATTTTAGAGAAAGTTGATAACGAACGTAAGATTGTTGTGTATATCAAATTCAAATGACTAACATTATTATTATTGATCAGTAAAATTCATATAAAAAAAAGGAGGGAGGAGATTTTGTTTTATGGTAAAAAATTCATTCATCTCAATTATTTTTCAAGAAAAAAGAGAAGAAAACTGCGGGTCTGTTGAATTTCAAGTAGTCAGGTTCACCAATAAGATACGAAGACTTACTTCCCATTTGGAATTGCACAGAAAAGACTATTTATCTCAGAGAGGTCTACGGAAAATTTTGGAAAAACGCCAACGGTTGCTATCGTATTTGTCAAAGAAAAATAGAGTACGTTATAAAGAATTAATTATTCAGTTGAATATTCGGGAGTCAAAAAATCGTTAATTTGAAATCCAATTTTGAAATATTTGATTTATTAGATTTTGAATATTGATGAACTTCTTTTTGTTTTCAACAATTCATGCTAAGAATGAATCGAGGAAAAACCTATGAATATACTAGCTACTGGGAAAGACCTTATGGTAGTCAATATGGGCCCTCACCACCCATCAACGCATGGTGTTCTTCGTCTCATCGTTACTTTAGATGGTGAAGATGTTATTGACTGTGAACCAATATTGGGTTATTTACACAGAGGGATGGAAAAAATTGCGGAAAATCGAACAACTATACAATATCTGCCTTATGTAACACGTTGGGATTATTTAGCTACTATGTTCACAGAAGCAATAACTGTAAATGGACCAGAACTGTTGGGAAATATTCAAGTACCTAAAAGGGCCAGCTATATCAGAGTAATTATGTTGGAGTTGAGTCGTATAGCTTCTCATCTGTTATGGCTTGGCCCTTTTATGGCAGATATTGGTGTACAGACTCCTTTCTTCTATATTTTCAGAGAAAGAGAATTAGTATATGATCTATTCGAAGCTGCCACCGGTATGAGAATGATGCATAATTATTTGCGTATCGGAGGAATAGCAGCTGATTTACCTCACGGCTGGATAGATAAATGTTTGGATTTCTGTGATTATTTTTTAACAGGGGTTGTTGAATATGAAAAACTTATTACGCGAAACCCTATTTTTTTAGAACGCGTTGAAGGAGTAGGCATTCTTGGTGGAGAAGAAGCAATAAATTGGGGTTTGTCAGGACCAATGCTACGAGCGTCTGGACTCGAATGGGATCTTCGTAAAGTCGATCATTATGAGTGTTACGACGAATTTGATTGGGAGGTACAGTGGCAAAAAGAAGGAGATTCATTAGCCCGTTATTTAATCCGAATGGGTGAAATGACGGAATCCATAAAAATTATTCAGCAAGCTTTGGAAGGAATTCCGGGGGGGCCTTATGAGAATTTAGAAATCCGATGCTTTGATAGAGAAAACAACCCAGAATGGGCTGATTTTGAAGATCGATTCATTAGTAAAAAACCCTCTCCTACTTTTGAATTGCCGAAACAAGAACTTTATGTGAGAGTCGAAGCCCCAAAAGGAGAATTGGGAATTTTTCTGATAGGAGATCAAAGCGGTTTTCCTTGGAGATGGAAAATTCGCCCACCAGGTTTTATCAATTTGCAAATTCTTCCGCAGTTAGTTAAAAGAATGAAATTGGCTGATATTATGACGATACTAGGTAGTATAGATATCATTATGGGAGAAGTTGATCGTTGAAATGCTAATTGCTACAACAGAAGTACAAGATATCAATTCTTTTTCCAGATTGGAATCCTTAAAAGAGGTCTATGGGATCATATGGATGCTTGTTCCTATTTTCACGCCTGTATTGGGAATCACAATAGGTGTACTCGTAATTGTGTGGTTAGAAAGAGAAGTATCTGCAGGAATCCAACAACGTATTGGGCCTGAATACGCTAGCCCATTGGGAATTCTTCAAGCTTTAGCCGATGGGACAAAACTACTTTTGAAAGAGAATCTTCTTCCATCTAGAGGAAATACTCGGTTATTCAGTATTGGACCATCTCTAGCAGTCATATCAATTCTACTAAGTTATTCAGTAATTCCTTTTAGTTATCGCCTTGTTTTAGCTGATTTCAATATCGGTATTTTTTTATGGATTGCCATTTCAAGTATTGCTCCTATTGGACTTCTTATGTCAGGATATGGATCAAATAATAAATATTCCTTTTTAGGTGGTCTGCGAGCTGCTGCTCAATCGATTAGTTATGAAATACCATTAACTTTATGTGTTTTATCAATATCTCTACGTGCGATTCGTTAAAACAGAAACTCTTCTTTTCCCTATGCTTTTCCTTCGACAAAAAAAATAAATTTAATAGATATCTTCATCTTTTTATTCATTTATTTCTTCTTTAGGTTAATAAAATTAATTAGGTAGTTATATATGAGTGAAAGAAAACAACTTCGAAATTCGCAGTAAAAGTGGGTTGAGTCTCATTTCCTGTGTACAAGAGTTAAGGTTAAGCCGAAGTAAACAAACATGGAAGAAGCCCTTTACCCCAAGATTGGTTGATTGGTCATCCTGGCTTGAAGCGGACTCAAAGGATCAACCCTATGGAGTTTTCACTATCGTTTGTATGTATTACAATACAGATATTACAAAAGGGGGATTAAAAAAAAGATGGGTGAGTAGGAAGGAACACCAAAAAACACACAAAGGATTAGTAATGGAAATTATGTAAATTATCTAAAAGGATACTTCTGCATATCATAAAAAGAATACTAATTGGGGCTTTAAATTGGTAGAAATGATCAGGCAGTACTCCCCACAATTCCGATCCAGAGTATGCTCCTATCCACTGATTAAAGAAATGACTATCGGGAACGAAATAATACTTTACCCTTTTTTAAGCGCCCCTTTTCCTTTTCTCAGAATGAAGAAGAGGAACAAAAAAAAATAGAAAAAATACAATTCCAATATAAACAAAAAAGATCTTTTTATTCTTTCTTTCATATATTCATAGAAATCAAATTCCTGTCCTGATTCATGAACTAATGGAATGCTTAATTCTTTTTCGTAATTGAAAATCAAATGATGGGTTGAAATATCTATTGATATTTATACAAGGAGTATTTTATTCAAGGAGTGATTAAGTTATTACTCAAGACAGAAAAATTGAAATTCGTAAAGGATGAGATCAATTCAGAAATATTCTTTATTTTTTATTTATTTTTAGAGTTTATAGCAGATAGAATTCCATTGGTATAATATAATTGGGGACCTTCCAATAGATCTTGACTCTATCCGATAACCATATCAAGATAACTAATACTGGCTCAGTCCTTACATTTATTTGTGGCCCTGAGGAGCCGTATGAGGTGAAAATCTCATGTACGGTTTTGTAATAGCGATGGGAACAGGAATGTTATCACCGACTATGATTATCTAACAGTTCAAGTACAATTGATATAGTTGGCGCGCAGTCAAAATATGGTTGGTTGGGGTGGAATTTGTGGCGTCAACCCATAGGGTTTATGGTTTTTCTAATTTCTTCTCTAGCGGAATGCGAGAGGTTGCCTTTTGATTTACCAGAAGCCGAAGAAGAATTAGTAGCAGGTTATCAAACCGAATATTCAGGGATCCGGTTTGGTTTATTTTACGTTGTTTCTTATCTAAATCTATTAGTTTCCTCTTTATTTGTAACAGTTCTTTACTTGGGTGGTTGGAATCTTTCCATTCCGTACATATTTGTTCCGGAGCTATTTGAAATAAATAAAGCGGATGGAATTTTTGGAACGACAATTGGTATCTTTATTACATTAGCTAAAACTTATTTGTTCTTGTTCATTCCTATCACAACAAGATGGACTTTACCTAGATTAAGAATGGACCAACTCTTAAATCTTGGCTGGAAATTTCTTTTACCTATTTCTCTCGGTAATCTATTATTAACAACTTCTTCCCAACTCCTTTCACTGTAAAGAAAAAAGGAATACTATATTTTCGACTTGTCTCAAACAAGAGAAAGAAAGAAAATCAAATTATTCATAACTATTCACGATATGTTCCCTATGGTAACTGGGTTCATCAATTATGGTCAACAAACAGTACGGGCTGCAAGGTACATTGGTCAAAGTTTCCTAATTACCTTATCCCAAGCAAATCGTTTACCTGTAACTATTCAATATCCTTATGAAAAATTAATCACATCGGAGCGTTTCCGCGGTCGAATCCATTTTGAATTTGATAAATGTATTGCTTGTGAAGTATGTGTTCGTGTATGTCCTATAGATCTGCCAGTTGTTGATTGGAAATGGGAAACAGATATTCGAAAGAAACGATTGTTTAATTACAGTATTGATTTTGGAATTTGTATTTTTTGTGGTAATTGCGTTGAGTATTGTCCAACAAATTGTTTATCAATGACTGAAGAATATGAACTCGCTACGTACGACCGTCACGAATTGAATTATAATCAAATTGCTTTAGGCCGTTTACCAATATCAATAATTGACGATTTTACAATTCGAACAATTGGGAATTCGTCTCAAAGAAAAAAGGAGTAAACCTCTTGATTAAAGAGTAATTGCAAAGTACTAAGGTTTCTTTTTGTTAGAAGGGGATAAGGTCTTTCTCTTTGCTTGGTCAATAATTACAAATCCTAACTATTGATTGGGTTCTGAGAAGTATGACTTAATTTGTATTGAAAGTCTATTAAGATAATATCTCCATTTCAAACAGCCGTTTAGAATACAGAAAAGAGCGAAATTGACCCAATAACTAGACCCCCGTTAACTCACACTTATTAGATTATAATTTAATTCAATTGGGAATGTCTCAGAAAAAAATTTTTCCTGGTCGGTTCTCAATAAGGTCATGAAAAACATTTCGATTTATTTATCTCTTATTTTAATATAATGGATTTGCCTGGACCACTACATGATTTTCTTTTAGTTTTTCTGGGATCGGGTCTTATAATAGGAGGTCTGGGAGTAGTATTACTTACCAACCCAATTTATTCTGCCTTTTCATTGGGATTGGTTCTTGTTTGTATATCCTTATTCTATATTCTATCAAATTCCCATTTTGTAGCTGCTGCACAACTTCTTATTTACGTGGGGGCTGTAAATGTTTTAATCATATTTGCTGTAATGTTCATGAATGGTTCAGACTATTCTAAAGATTTTCATTTTCATCTTTGGACTATTGGGGATGGGGTTACTTCCCTAGTTTGTACAAGTATTTTTTTTTCACTAATCACTACTATTCTAGATACGTCGTGGTATGGGATTATTTGGACTACCCGATCCAACCAGATTATAGAGGAAGATTTGATAAGTAATAGTCAACAAATTGGTATTCATTTATCAACGGACTTTTTTCTTCCATTTGAACTGATTTCGATAATTCTTTTAGTTGCTTTGATAGGTGCAATTGCCGTGGCTCGTCAGTAAAAAATCTTTATAACTAGGAACAGAAATCCAAATTCAACCTTTTTCTGTGTTATCACATCCATTTCTCTGAAATTCGATTTGAATACTGTTTGGTTCATGTATAAAATCGAAATTTTTTTAGGCGCCCTATTCGATCTATTACCAATATCTTGTTTTGTTCCGTACTTGTTATATTCTAAGCAATCGAATCACTTGAATTATTGTTCATATTGAAATGAATCGGAATTGGTACGGAGTTGGTCAATGATACTCGAGCATGTACTTGTTTTGAGTGCCTATTTATTTTCTATCGGTATCTATGGATTGATCACGAGCCGGAATATGGTGCGGGCTCTGATGTGTCTTGAACTTATACTAAATGCGGTTAATATAAATTTCGTAACATTTTCTTATTTTTTTGATAGTCGTCAATTAAAAGGAGATATTTTCTCAATTTTTGTTATAGCTATTGCAGCCGCTGAAGCAGCTATTGGATCAGCTATTGTTTCGTCAATTTATCGTAACAGAAAATCGACTCGTATCAATCAATCGACTTTGTTGAATAAGTAGTATTTAGAAATCATAATATTCATCAATTCGAACTAGTCTATATAATTAGAATACGTCGTAACCTCAATCATGTTTGCAAAAACATAAGAAATCAAAGTATCTTTATTCCCTATTAGTATTATGAGTTGATCCAGAAGTGGATTGATTAGAAAAATTCTGGTAAATCATGGATTCATCTGGTGTTTAAATATATGGGCTATTTCCAACTTAACTAGATCGAAACTTTTTAGGAGTTCAAAAATTTATAAGATCCAATGTCACATTCAGTAAAGATTTATGATACATGTATAGGGTGTACTCAATGTGTCCGCGCCTGCCCCACAGATGTATTAGAAATGATACCTTGGGACGGATGTAAAGCCAAGCAAATTGCTTCTGCTCCAAGAACAGAGGACTGCGTTGGTTGTAAGAGATGTGAATCCGCCTGTCCAACGGATTTTTTGAGTGTTCGAGTTTATTTATGGCATGAAACAACTCGAAGCATGGGTCTAGCTTATTGATATTGAGACGTTTCAGAAAACCCCACTTAAAGCCATTCCGAATCCATTTTCTTTTTTTTTTTTTTACCGATTACCGACAAAAACCCGTACTCTAAAATGGAATTTATTCTTATTGGGTTTTTCTTGTAGAGTACGGGTTTTTCTGGTCCAAGTGTATCTTGTCTTTACCACGAATTTTTTTCATTTTTTTCCTTGGTTAACAATAATTGTAGTTTTTCCGATAGCCGCGGGTTCTTTAATTTTCTTCCTCCCCCATAGAGGAAATCAGGTGATTTTAGAGTATACTATATTTATATGTGCCTTAGAACTCCTTATAACCACCTATGCGTTCTGTTATCATTTCCAGTTCGACGATCCATTAATCCAGCTAGCAGAGGATTATAAATGGATCAATTTTTTTTATTTTTACTGGAGATTGGGAATAGATGGACTTTCCTTAGGACCTATTTTACTGACAGGATTTATCACCACTTTAGCTACTTTAGCGGCTCGGCCAGTTACTCGGAATTCCCGATTATTCCATTTCCTGATGTTAGCAATGTACAGCGGTCAAATAGGATCATTTTCTTCTCGAGACCTTTTACTTTTTTTCATCATGTGGGAGTTAGAATTAATTCCCGTTTATCTACTTCTATCCATGTGGGGGGGGAAAAAACGTCTTTATTCAGCTACAAAGTTTATTTTGTACACTGCGGGAGGATCCATTTTTATATTAATAGGAGTTTTGGGTATCGGTTTATATGGTTCCAATGAGCCAATATTCAATTTGGAAACATTAGCTAATCAATCGTATCCCGCGGAACTGGAAATAATATTTTATATTGGGTTTCTTATTGCTTTTGCTGTCAAATCACCGATTATACCCTTCCATACGTGGTTATCAGACACCCATGGAGAGGCGCATTACAGTACTTGTATGCTTCTAGCCGGAATCTTATTAAAAATGGGAGCATATGGGTTGATTCGGATCAATATGGAACTATTACCGCACGCTCATTCTATATTTTCTCCCTGGTTGATGATAGTAGGTACAATGCAAATAATTTATGCAGCTTCAACATCTCCTAGCCAACGGAATTTAAAAAAACGAATAGCTTATTCCTCCGTATCTCATATGGGTTTTATAATTATAGGAATTGGGTCGATAACCGATACTGGACTCAACGGAGCCGTTTTACAAATAATTTCTCATGGGTTTATTAGTGCTGCACTTTTTTTCTTGGCAGGAACGAGTTATGATAGAATACGTCTTGGTTATCTTGACGAAATGGGCGGATTGGCTATCCCAATCCCAAAGATATTCACCATATTCAGTATCTTATCGATGGCTTCCCTTGCATTACCGGGCATGAGTGGTTTTGTTGCGGAATTGATAGTATTTTTTGGAATAATTACCAGCCAAAAATACTTGTTAATGCAAAAAATACTAATTACTTTTGGAATGGCAATTGGAATGATATTAACTCCTATTTATTCATTATCTATGTCACGGCAAATGTTCTATGGGTACAAGCTATTTAATGCTCAAAACTCTTATTTTTTTGATTCTGGACCCCGGGAGTTATTTGTTTTGATGTCTATTCTTCTACCCGTAATAGGTATTGGTATTTATCCGGATTTCGTTCTCTCCCTATCAGTGGACAAGGTCGAAGCTATTCTATCTAATTTTTTTTATAGATAGTTTTCATGAATAAAAAAAATCAAAAACCAATCCCATGTCCTCTGCTTTTTAAAATAGGTCGTTGTCCAATGAAAATAAAAGAAGTCTTTTTTCGTGTCTTAAGCTTAAAGTGAAAATTAACTAAAAAAGAATAAGAATAAATAAGTCAACAATAAATAACTAAATTTGAATTGTAACCAGACACACCTTATGGCCTTTGTGAGAACCTTTTGAATCAAGTACTGTAGTGATTCAAAAGGTTCTCGGCAGCTTCCACTAAGTTTCGTTTCTATATTTGCGCTGTCCTATGTTTGTATTCATTAGTCCCTTTCCTTTCTTCAATTCACTTAGATGTTAATTAAATGAACCATAACTATGTAACCCGATTCCTAATAGATTGACCCCGAAGTAGCATATCCAAATTATAAGAAAGCCCATAGAAGCCACAATTGCAGAATTTACACCTTCCCAATTTTGATTTGTTCGCGTATGGAAATAAATCCCAAATAGAGTCCAAGTAATAAATGCCCAAGTTTCCTTTGGATCCCAACTCCAATATGATCCCCATGCCTCATTAGCCCATACTGCTCCCGAAAGAATACCTATGGTTAAAAAGATAAATCCTAGACTAATAATATGATAACTCCACTGATCCAATTGTTGAATCAATTGATATCCATAATAATTTCTAGCAGAAAGAAAATAAGGAAAAGAAGTGTTTAGTAAACCATTGTTTTTTTCATTCAGGTATTGTATTTCACCAAAGGAAAATGATTCATTTCCATTTAATAAATTATTTCTTTTATCAAGAATCCTTATAATTTTTCGAAATGTAATGACTAGACGAGCTGTGGATAATAATGATCCACATAAAAGAGCTGCATAACCTAATACCATCATACTTACGTGCATCATTAACCACTGGGCTTGTAGAGCAGGTACTAATATTCCGGATTGATGCATTTTGGTTAAAAACCCCGAAATAGCAAAACTCTGGGTAAAAATAGCGCTTGGCGCGGTTATTGCGCTTAAATCATTTTTATGTTTTTTAAAATAGAAAATCCTATGAATAATAGAGAAACTCCATGAAAGAAAGATTAATGATTCATATAAATCACTTAATGGGAAATGCCCCGAATAAATCCAACGAGTGACTAATAATCCTGTTAGACAGACAAAGGTAGCAATCGTCCCTTTTTCTAATGAATCATATAATCCTATGATTTCATCGACTAATAAGGTTATCAACTGGATTGTAATTCCAATCGAAACTACCGAAAAGGATATATGAGTTAATATATGCTCTAATGTTGAAAATATCATAAATAAAAATAAAAAATGAAAAGGGAGAGTCTTTCAAGTATACGGAATGGAAATCAGAAGTGAAATTCATTATCATTATAGGACTTTTTGCATATCTTTTTATCTTTTATAAAAAGATAAAAAGATATGCCGCCACTCGGACTCGAACCGAGATGCTCTAGCACTGCTTCCTAAGAGCAGCGTGTCTACCGATTTCACCATAGCGGCTTGCTCGAAATCATAATAACCTATTTTTACTCAATCGTCGAGATTTAAAGAGTCAATTTCAATGAAATCCTTTTTAGGAAGCATTCCAATTAATGAATAAAAACTTGTTGAAATAGAGATGTAAAGAGCCCCCCCCTTTGCCGTCTTATTTAATTATTTAAGGTTTCAGCTTTATTTAACTTTTGTGTTGTCTTATTTAGTTATTTATAAGGGGGTGGGGTGATGGGGAAAATAAGAATCCCCATCTTGCGAATGAAAACATATTTCAATAACTCAATAAAAAAGAAAAAAGGGTTGAAACTTTTGATTTGGTTTTTATTCTTTTTTTTTTTCAAATTCCAAAAGAAGGACCAAACTCTTTTTTTAGAATTCAGTAGACAAATTCATCGGTTCAAAACATTAATGAATGGAAATCTTTACTTACTTTTTTTTTTATTTCTATTTTTCTATTCTAGAATATATATTCAAAAGTAGAGTCTAAATTAGAAACGAAATTAACTCATTTTTTGAATTAGGCTGATTCAGATTATTCCGACGTTTTATTAGTTATTTGTCGTAGAAAAAAACTTTTTGAATTCCCCGTGGAAAGGGATTTCGCTAACGAAAAAGTTTTGAACGCTGCCCAATATCCCCCCGTTTTCCACCTATTTTTACGAATACGCTTTTTTAATAGAGAAGTACGCTTTTTTTGAACTGCCATTCGCAAACTAAAGGATTATTCATTGATAAAATTGGATGTGAAAGACATCTATTCTTTGAAACAAATTCTTTTTGATTTTTTTATTTTGACTATTCATTTAATTATTTGTCTATTTATTCTCTAAATTATACTACCTTTATAACAAAAAATAAATAGAAATATGTGAAAATAGAATAAAAGAGTACTAGAACAAAACAGAAAAACAATATGATATATAATTTTTTCAATTTCTATTACATACAATATCCGCGACAGAACAATTCTTATTTCGAAGTGATTGGTGGTGTCTTTCTTTATATCCCGATATCCCGACCCGTATTCAAATCGATATCTCTAGGCTGTATTATGCCATATAATATAAATCGAATTGAATTGGTTGAAGTTGATAAAAAAAGCAAAACAAAAGTCTTTCCTTTTCTATCTCTGTCTAGTTTCGGCATGCTACATTTAGAGATGAAAAATATATCACCCAAGTTTAAGAAACCGTACCGAATAAAAAAAAATGGAATCCTTTTTTCCCTTTTTTCTAGTAATAGGTTCTTAAATGGCATTTATTGGAATGGAAGACAAGCAATTAGTTCCGAAATGAACTAGTTAATGGTTCTGACTAAACAAATTCAAATTCAAATACCTAGTTCTTTTTTTATTGGGGAAAGCTCTGGGACATCCTATGATTTATATCAAAATCAATACTTTTTTTGGTGTTCTTGATTGATGTACATAAATTATTGTAATAGGGACTAATAATTGAAATCCGAATTTGTTCCATCTTCATAAAAATCTTACTTAGTATAAGTATAATACTGAGTATAAAAAAATTCTTTATTTTTTACTAGTAATTTAGTTATATCCTTCGACCACTCTGAACTTTGAATATTTTTTTTTGACGTATTTGGGAAAGATTTAAAATAACTACTAATAGAAAATTCTATTTAAGTTTTTTTACTCCCTTAATTTTAGCTTAATTTTTTTTTATTAATCCCTTCCAAAAGAGATAAGAGCTGGTGAATCAGAAACAATTAATTAATTAAGAATAAAAACACAAGTTATTATTATTTTTTTTATGGAACATACATATCAATATTCCTGGATCATACCTTTCGTTCCACTTCCAGTTCATATGTTAATAGGAGTGGGACTTCTACTTTTTCCGACAGCAACAAAAAATCTTCACCGTATGTGGGCTTTTCCTAGTATTTTATTGTTAAGTATAGTTATGATTTTTTCGGTCGATCTAGCTATTCATCAAATACATCGAAGTTGTATCTATCAATACGTATGGTCTTGGACGATCAATAATGATTTTTCTTTAGAGTTTGGACATTTTATTGATCCACTTACTTCTATTATGTCAGTATTAATCACTACAGTTGGAATTCTG